ATATATATATATATATATATATATATATATATTAATAAAAATAAAAAATGAAAACCAGGAGATCCTTCCATTTAAGTGCAAATTAAAAATTCTTTATAAACTAGGTTTCCTTATAAACACGCCTGTGTTTCTTTTGAGTAACAATCAAATGCAGTAAATATGCTATTATAAGGATCAGAAAATAGGATTTGCGCCCTACTCTTTTACACCCAAAGTAAATATTTAAAACTCTTTTCTGATTTAAAGACGAGGGTCAAATTCCCTTCGTGAAAAGAAGATGTAATAATTATACTATAAATAAAAGTAATGGTATTGGTACAATTTTAAATTTGCAATTTAATGTTATAAATTAACTACAGTACTTAATAAGTGGGTTCCCCCATGTAATAAACCTAAATTATTTGCACTAGTCTGCCAACTTATTAATAAATAAAATTATTAATAACAATAGTTAAATTTTAGGTCCTTTCGTACTATAAAATTAAAATTTAATAATAAAAGATAGAAACTAACCTGATTTACATCGGTCTGAACTCAGCTCATGTAGGGGTATAATAGTTGAACAAACTACCTTTCTTTTTTTCTACAAAAAGGAGGGCCCCTAAGCCAACATCGAGGTGCCAATCATTATCTTTAATTTGAACTCTAGGATAATATTAGCCTGTTATCCCTACAGTAGCTTTTTTATAATATAATATTAAATAAAATAGAAGAATTTTTCTTTATAATATTGAGAGAGTATTAATTCTCATTAGTCGCCCCAACCAAATATAAAATATAAGAGTTATAAATAAATATAAAGCTTGATAGGGTCTTTTTGTCTTTTTATAATATCCAGGTTTCTTCACCTGGAGAATAATTTTTATATGATTATAGGGCACAGGTCCACCTATGTTTATTCATTCATTCTAGCCTCCAATAAAAAGGCAAATGATTATGCTACCTTTGCACGGTCAAAGTACCGCGGCCGTTGAAATTTCACTGGGCAGAAATTATTTATTATTTATTTAATTCAATAAACAATGTTTTTGGTAAACAGTCCAGGTAGAAAGTTGCCGAGTTCACTCTATAATTATATTAAGGGTTGATAGGGTAAATGGGTATTTTAAGTTGGAATGTTAGGATTATAAATATTTATTTTACCATAATAAGTAGAATATTAAATTATATAAAAATTGTAAAGTATATTACTATCATAAGGTATTATTTTAGATAGGAAATTATAACAAAATATAATGGCTATTTTGAAGCCTATATAAATAGTGGGAAGAATGATAAGGAGAAAATAAAAGCTTAGCCTTTTATTCATTATAAATATCTAAATATTGTCTTACTAAAATAAAATCATTACAAACTAGGTATAAAAGATGCGAGGTATGTAGCCACTAATAAATATATTTAGTAATTATTTTGCTATATAATTTATTTATTCTAAATAATATATTTTTAGCTCATCTTTTTTCGAGTTAAATATAATAATAAAAGAGATTGGTAAACCATTATACAAAAGGTACGAAATCTACTTTGGTATCTTAAGAAATCCTTTACAGTACATAAAAGAAAGAAGGGTTAGGCATGTGTTATGTTAAATAAAGAGGGAACAACAAAAGATACTCTATTTTCTCAGTGTAAAAGAGATGTAATAAAATTATACTATAAGTTGAGGAGCAATTTCCATTACTTCTACTATGTTACGACTTTTCTCCCCTTTCGGCGAGAGTGACGGGCGATTTGTACACACTTTAGATTGCTTTATTCAAATCTACATTTTATAAAGATTTTACTTCTAAGTCCTAGCAAATTAGATTAAATAGTGATAATTTAGGTAAAGATGTAACCCATTTATACTATAATATAGACTATATAAAGACCTGACATGAAAGGGGTTCTTGGTTGTTTTATTTTTACAAAGAAAGCTGGTGACGGCCATACATAAGTTGATATCAAATTATAGAGAAATTAAATGTGGATTATCATATTAAATAACAGGTTCCCCTAGGTAGATTAAAGTACCGCCAAGATTTTTGGGTTTGATTATGAGTTTTTACTACCCGGAGGGTTAAGTTGTTAATAAATAAAAGGGTATCTAATCCTTGTTTATGTTATTAATTTCGAAGGGGTGCAAATGAGATTTTTGGTAGAGGAAAAAAGTGAATTTAACTTCTAATTTAATGTCTTTTCTCAAAATAGTACTATTCTCCAATATAATTAAATTAAATTTTAAGTTTAACCGCGGTTGCTGGCACTTATTTTACCAATTTATAAAAGATTAACCAGTATTAATGTTTGTTATTATTATAGGGTTATTTACTGCTGGCATAAATAATTTTAAATAAATATTTAATATGGGATTGATGGTCTTGCATGTAAATATAACTTATATTTAAATATATTACTAAAACCAAATAAATAATAAAAGGATAATCTCCATTTATGGGTTATGAGCCCATGAGCTTTATTTAGCTTATTTTATTTATGTTTAGGTATTTCTCTTCGATTGAAACTTTTTATGTGGAAAATAAATGTACTTGTTATACTAGAGAAATTTAAAGGAAATATATTCAAATCTAAGGCTTAAAAGGCCTTCGCTAAAAGCTTCTTTAAAATTAAAGGAGAGTTCTCTCATATATAGATTTTAAATCTATTGCACTAGTCTGCCACTATAATAAATTTTAAAGGAGTTGAACCTTTATTAAAGATTTTCAAAATCTTTCGTTTCCAAAACAAAAATTTATAATATAAAACAATTGAAAATTGATGGGTTTAAAAACATAAGAAAGAGGGGGGTGATATGGGCTAAAGAAGTAATAGAGTTACGGGTGAAAGATGGGGACAAGTAAACAGAGTACCTAGATAGGGGTCCATGAGAAATTGATGTAAATAGAATAAATGAGTAAGCTATAGCTAAAAATAAGGAGGGCAAAATAAATATTATTACTCATAATGAAGAGGATAGGATTCTAGATAGTAAAATAATTTCTCTTAAAATATTTAGTGTAGGGGGTGCTCCTATATTAGCAATCGATATTAAGAATCATCATAAAGATATGATGGGGACAAGGGCTATTATCCCTTTAGTTAGGAGAATTCTTCGTGTATTCGTTGATTCATAGGAGGAATTGGCTAAAAAAAATAAGCCAGATCTTGATAACCCATGTGCGATTATTATTATAATGGCCCCATCCCACCCTCATTTATATGAGGATAAAATTCCAAGAATTACTAGACCTATATGTCTTACTGATGAATAAGCAATTAAAGATTTTATATCATGTTGCCGAGTGCAAATTGAAGCTGCCGCAATAACTCCTCATAGTGAGATTATTATTAATAAATAATAAATAGGGGTTAGGATAGTTGGTATTATATATATTAATCGTATTAACCCATAGGCCCCTAATTTTAGTAAGATAGCTGCTAAGATTATGGAGCCTGCAGCAGGGGCCTCTACGTGGGCTTTTGGTAGTCATAAATGGGTTAAGTATATAGGTATTTTTACTAAGAAGGCAAGAGCTATTATTATTGATGATGTAAAAAATATTGAAGGGTAAGGGTCGAAATTTATAAGGAAATTGAGAGAGAATTTTTTTATATATAATAGAGTTATGATTAATAATAGAGGAAGGGAGGCTGAGATAGTGTATAATATTAGGTAGTAACTTGCATTAATACGTTCAGGCTGGTACCCCCATCCTATAATAACTATTATGGTAGGGATTAAAGACATTTCGAATGTTATATAGAATATTAATATATTATTTAAAGAGAATGATATGATTAGAATAATAAGGAGTAGTAAAATAAGAGCATTAAATATTGAAATGTTTTTATTTATAAAGTAATTTGAGAATCTTGCAAGGAATATTATTATTGATACTCAGATGGATAATAGGATTAGTGCTGCTCTTATTGTATCTAGAAATATAAAATTAGATAGTATAGAGGAAAAGGTGGTTGAAAAGAATAATATTTTAATAGACAATATAAACAAAATAGTTAAAGTGCAACATGAAATATGTCATTGTGGGGAAATAATAATAATTGTAATAATAGGAAAAAATACTTTTAACATTTTAATATTGATGAGTTTATTAAGAGGTCATTACCAAAAGATCGTATTATTTTAACTAAACATGCTAATCCTAGACTTGCTTCGCAGGCCCCTATTGTTAATATTACCAGAATTAAGAAAAGGTGGGAAAGGTTAGAATAAATAAATAATATAAATATTGATGCTACTATAGCTAAGATCAAACTCTCAAATAGTAGTAGAGATATTAAAAGGTGATGTTTATTTATGAAGATGCTAATAATTGGGGGGCTAATTATTAATAGTAGAGTGTATAATAAGAACATAGGTTTAAGAGGAGTCCTCAAATCTTTGGTTTACAATACCAATGCTAATAGCTTTTAAACCATTTAAAAGAGAGGTCTCTATATTAACATCTTCAGAGTTATGCTTTTATTAAGCTATTTAAATTAAAATAAAAAAATTAATGATATAGATATACATATAAGTATAATAGAAGAATTAATAATTATGTTCTGGGGTTTTCTAATATTTGATGAGATGTAGGGTGAGATTCTAATTATTCCCTTTGGTCCTATAATTTCCGTTCATCCTTGGTCAATAGTTTTTAATTGATAAAATGAGAAATGGAAAAAATTAGGAAGAGTTAGAAATGATGAGGATACTACTAGCCCCCATATTGATGTCAAATAAAAGTGAGCGAAGAATAAATTATTAGTTAGTATAGGAAAGAATGATAATATAGAAATTATTACTCCTATCCTTCTCCCTAACATAATTATTATTGGTGTAAGGTATTTAAATATTATGGGAACTATAGGTTCTGTATTTAAAGAGCTCCATGATCATCTAAATATTGCTCCCCCTATAATTGCTATAATAGATATGATGAACATAGCGAATAAGGTATTTTTTAAATTATCATTTAAGTTTGAAAAAGGTGATGCTAGTAAGGGTATAGAGAATAGGATAATTAAGAAACGGAAAGAGTATAATGCTGTTAATATAGTAGCTAATATGAATCCTAGTATAAAGAATATATTAAAGTTTTGAAAGAGTGAAGATTCAATAATTAAATCTTTAGAAAAAAATCCCGCTATAAAAGGGAACCCACATAAAGCTAGATTAGCAATAATTATTGAGGTTGTAGTTAAGGGTAGTTTTAGGTAAATATTTCCTATAGTTCGTAAATCTTGTCCATGAGAGTGGAAATTAATTAGAACCCCTGCACAAATAAAAAGTAGGGCTTTAAATAACGCGTGAGTGATTAAATGGAAAAATGCAAATATAGGTAGGTTTAGGGCAAGGGATGTTGCTATTACTCCCAGCTGTCTTAATGTAGATAATGCAATAATTTTTTTTATATCGTTTTCTACTACCGCAGCTAAACCGGCTATTAATATTGTGGACAAGCTTATAGTTATAAGAATAAAATTGAAATATTTAAGTGATGATAGGAAAGGATGAAACCGAAATAATAAGAAGATTCCTGCAGTTACTAATGTAGAAGAGTGAACAAGAGCAGAGACAGGAGTTGGTGCCGCTATAGCAGCGGGTAGCCAAGCACTAAATGGGATTTGGGCCCTTTTTGTACAAAATGCTAGTAGTAATAAGATAGAGATAGTAATAGGATAATGTAATGACTCCACTCATATAAAGGAGATGGATCAGTGAGACTGTGAGAGAATTATTCCAATAGAGCCTAAGATTAATACGTCCCCAATACGATTTGTTATAGCAGTAATTATCCCAGCAGCAAGGGATTTATTATTTTGATAGTAGATTACTAGGATAAATCTAATAATTCCCAACCCATCCCATCCAATTAATAACGTAATTAAATTAGGGATAAAAATAAGAAGGTTTATTGATATAATAAATCCTAACACTAAATAAGAAAAGCGTAATAGTGAGGGGTCCCCTTTTATATAGAATATAGAGAATAATATAATATTGGAGGAGATAAATAACACTACTCCCCTAAAAAGTATTCTATACATATCAAGGACAATATTTAATGTAATGGGGTTAGAGTTTAAATTAAAAAATGTGTAAGATAGTAATAGTATTGATCCTCTATTAAAGGTTAAAGCAGCAAAGGTGGAAAATAATGACCAAGAGGCTAAGATAATATAGAAGGATTTTAATGGATTAGGGATAAATTTTAACATTGTTAAAAGTGGGACTCACATGTTTGAGACCACAACTCAATATTTTATATAAATTATTTTAACAAATAAGGAATAAAGTTTATTCTATTTACGAGTCGAAATCGGAGGTCTTATTTATAAAGTAGAGTGGTCATTGGCGTATAATGTTAATAATAAACAAAAGACATAGGCTTGGATGGCACAGATAGCAAACTCAAACATAATGTACCCAGATATTAGGGATAAAAATAATAAAGATTGTCTAAAGGAAGATATAATAATAGAAGATATATAAGATCCTATTAAACCTAACACTACATGGCCAGCAGTTATATTAGCAGCTAGTCGGAACGATAAGGTAATAGGTCGTACTAATGTTCTTACTGTTTCTACGATAACTAGGAATGGGTTTAAGGTTGTAGGAGCCCCAGGAGGTAAAAGTATTGCTGTTCCTTGATAGAAGTTATATACAAATGAAGAGATTACTAAAGATATTCATAAGGGTAGTCCGAATGTTAGAGTAAATATTAGATGGTTAGTTAGTCTTAGACAGTAAGGAGTTAATCCAAGGAGATTAAATATTAATATTATAATAAATAATGGAATAATAAATAATGCAGATCTTTTTATATTGTCTATGGATGAGCGGGTTAATTGTTCATTTATGGTGTTTATAAGAGGGGAAACCATTATAGTGATAAATGAGCCTAACGCTCAGTAGGACTCAATAATAATGGGGAGGGTAAAAATAAATAACCATGAAGTGTTAGGGAACGAGGAGAAAGAAGATAAAGTAAAAGGGTCAAATGAGGAAAAGATATCAACTATCATCAAAAGATATAAAATTATAATTTTTGCTTTGAAGGCAAATAGTTTTATTAACTTAATCTCTTAATAAATAAAATAATCCCATAATTTTCTTACTATAGGAGAGAATAAGAATCATGAGAAATAGAAGAGTGTAAATAATTGTCCGGTGATAATATAAGGGGGTTCAACAGGGCATCCCCCAATTCATGTGAGGATAATTATAATAGACACTAGTATAAAAAATAAAATTTGGTTAAGGGGGTAGTGTCTTCTTCCTTTGCAGTTATTATTTGAGTGGAGGATAGGAAGGGAGAATAATATTATTAATGCAGTAAATATAGCAATTACTCCCCCTAATTTATTAGGGATAGAGCGAAGAATAGCATAGGCCCATAAAAAATACCATTCTGGTTTAATGTGAATAGGGGTTACTAAGGGATTAGCAGGAATAAAATTTTCTGGGTCTGTAAGAAGGTTAGGCGTGTAAAAGGAAATAAAAAATAGAAAGGCCCATAATAATATAAACCCGACTAGATCTTTGAAAGAGTAATAGTTATGGAAAGGAATCTTTATTATAGAGTCATTTAGTCCTAATGGATTATTCCCCCCTGATGAATGAAGAAATAATAAATGAAGCCCTGATAAGGTTGCGATTAAAAAGGGTAGAAGGAAGTGGAGGGCAAAAAACCGTGTTAAAGTAGCATTACCAACTCCGAAACCCCCCCATAATCATTCAACTAATGGTTTTCCAATATATGGGATAGCAGAGAATAAGTTTGTGATTACCGTGGCTCCCCAAAATCTTATTTGTCCTCAGGGTAGTAGGTATCCTATAAAAGCAGTAGCTATAGATATGATGAAAATTAATACTCCAATATTCCATGTTTCTATTAAATTATAAGATCCATAATAAATCCCCCGTCCAATATGAAGGTATAAGCAGAGGAAGAAAGCAGAGGCCCCATTAGCATGGAGATTTCGAAGAAGCCAGCCATAATTTACGTCACGTATAATATGAGCTACTGAAGAGAAGGCTAAGTCGATATGGGAAGAATAATCCATAGCGAGGAGTAGGCCGGTGATAATTTGAAGGATTAATATTAATCCTAATAATGAACCAAAATTTCACCAAATAGAGATATTAATAGGGGAAGGAAGGTCAATTAAACTTCTATTTAAAATTTTAAATAATGGGTGGGTTTTGCGTATAGGAGAGAACATATATAAAAGGTCGTAGTGGGGCTTTGTTTGAAAATGTAATTTTAACAATAATAATTAAGGCTATAAATAAGAGAATAACCATTAGTAATAGGATAAATTTATTATAAGTAAATAGGAGGGTCGAGAACGAATGAAGTTTCCTTAAGGAAAGAAGAGATACAGAAGGGGAAGGTATAATTATAAATAAATAGAATAGCGACAACGAGGTTGTACATACAAGTTTAAAGAAGCCTAAGAATTGATTTGGTTCAATAGTGATAAAGTAAGAAAATATTACTAATATACCCCCAATATAAATAAGAAATAGTAATATTGGGATTCATCTAGGCGAAAAAAAATTTATAAAAAGAGATAAAATAAAGGTGGTAAGAAAAACCCATAACCCTAACGTTATGGGGTTTGAGCAGAAAAGGAACGAAATAAACATGCTTAAAAGTAGAAAAGAGGATAAAGTCAACATTTACAAAAAAGGGGCCTTTCTTAGAGAATCAAAATCTCTTGTGCTATTACACCATATTGTAAAATTAAGATCCTCATCAGTAGATACATATAAATAGGAAAATTCAAACTACATCAACAAAATGTCAGTATCATGCTGCTGCTTCAAACCCAAAATGATGGGATGAAGAGAATTGATATAGGGTTATTCGATATAAACAAATAAATAAAAAAAGGGACCCGATAATAACATGAAGTCCATGAAACCCTGTGGCTACAAAAAAGGTAGCCCCATAAACTCTATCAGCAATAGAAAATGGTGCTTCAAGGTACTCTATTCCTTGTAGGAATGTAAAATAAGCTCCTAACATTACAGTAATTCTTAATCTTTGGATAGAGGAGGTTAATTTATTTTCTATTAATCTGTGGTGGGCTCATGTTACACTTACTCCTGAGGCTAAAAGTACAGCTGTATTTAATAAAGGGATAGCAAATGGGTTTAAAGGGGAGATTCCAGTAGGGGGTCAATTACAGCCCAATTCTAATGAAGGTGCTAAACTTCTATGGAAGAATGCTCAAAAAAATGCGAAAAAGAATAAAATTTCTGAGGCAATAAATAGAATTATGCCTCAACGTAGCCCAGAAATAACAAATGAGGTGTGGTGGCCAAGAAAAGTAGCTTCTCGGACTACATCGCGTCATCATTGGACTATGGTTAATAGGATAATAATTAATCCTAAAACTATGCATAATATGGATGAGTTATGGAATCATGCAGCTAGGCCAGAGGTTAAAGTTATAGCTCCAAGTGAGCCAATTAAAGGTCAGGGACTATATTCTACTAGGTGAAAGGGGATTCGAGGCATATAATATAAGGTAATAACCATAAATAGATTTACAGTCTAGTGCAATTTCTGCCATTATATTTAGTTTACAGTCATATTCAAGTAGAGAAAGATAGTGGTTGTTGAGTAAGATTATAAGGAAATCGTGGTGTTGCAGGAGTGAACCATATTATAATAGCAATGGATATTAAATATAATCAAAAAAAAATGGGAATTAGTAATCAGGGTATAGGACTTAGGTGAGGCATAGAAAAATTTCTAAGAGAAAATATTAGAATGACAAACTAATGTTATAAATTTAACTAATTTTTCTATTCAGAAAAATTATTAACTCATGAGATAAATGAATTATGATTAACTACTTCTAAAGCGATAGGTATGAATGAATGATTTGCTCCACAAATTTCAGAACATTGGCCATAAAATACTCCAGGTATTGAGGCTAAAATTGATAATTGATTTAATCGTCCGGGGAGGGCATCTACTTTAACCCCTAATCTTGGGATGGTTCAAGAATGAATTACATCCGCTGCGGTTACTAGTATACGTGTTTTTATCCCTCATGGGAGGACTAAGCGATTATCAACCTCTAATGATCGAAATTGGCCTATTAATAAATCGTCTTCTTGAATTATATAAGAGTCAAATTCTAAATTTAGAAAGTCGGAATATTCATAAGATCAATATCATTGGTGGCCAATAGTTTTAATAGTAATTGAAGGTTGATCTAATTCGTCTAATAAGTATAGGAGTCGTAGGGAGGGAAGAGCCAAGAAAATTAATACAATGGCTGGTAAGATGGCTCAAATGGTTTCAATCTCTTGGGCATCTAAAATATTTCTACAGACGAAAGAGTTCATTATTAATGCTAGTATAGCATAAGATACAAATGTAATAATAATTATTAAAATAACTAATGTTAAATCATGGAAGTTAATTAAAGAGTTTATTAAAGGGGAAGCACTGTCTTGGAATAAAATTTGACCTCATGATGCCATTAAGATTTTATTATGGGGTTGTTAATAGGTTTGTTTCAGGTATATTATGGAAATCTAAAGGTAGAATTTCTTGTCACTCTAAAGCAGTTGGTTGATGGGATGAGACAATTACTATTCGTTGAGAAACAAATGCTTCCCAAAGAATGAAGATAAATATTAATAATGCTACGAATGAAATGGTAGAGCCAAATGTAGATACTATATTTCATTTTGAGAATGTATCGGGATAGTCAGAGTAGCGTCGGGGCATACCTCTTAATCCTAGAAAATGTTGGGGGAAAAATGTTAAGTTTACACCAATAAATATTATAAAGAATTGGGATTTAGATCAGATAGGGTGTATAGTTAGACCAGAGAATAAGGGGAACCAGTGGTTAAATCCAGCGAATAACGCGAATACTGCCCCTATTGATAAAACATAATGGAAATGGGCTACAACATAGTATGTGTCATGTAAAATGATATCAAGAGAAGAATTAGATAAAACAATACCAGTTAATCCTCCTAATGTAAATAGGAAAATAAATCCTAAAGATCATAATATAGGAGTTTCGTATTTTATATTTGTTCCGTGGATAGTAGCTAATCATCTAAATACTTTGATCCCTGTTGGTACCGCAATAATTATAGTAGCTGCTGTAAAATAGGCTCGGGTGTCCACGTCTATTCCTACTGTGAATATATGATGAGCCCATACGATAAATCCTAAGATACCAATCCCTAATATTGCATAAATCATTCCTAACGTCCCAAACGCTTCCGTTTTTGAGGAGAAGTGGGAGACAATATGAGAAATAATTCCGAATCCAGGTAAAATTAAGATATAAACTTCTGGGTGTCCAAAGAACCAGAATAGGTGTTGATATAGGATAGGGTCCCCTCCTCCTGCTGGGTCAAAGAAGGAAGTGTTTAAATTTCGATCTGTTAATAGTATAGTAATTGCTCCCGCAAGGACAGGGAGGGATAGTAGTAGTAGAATAGCAGTAATCTTTACTGACCAAACGAATAATGGTACGCGCTCTAATCGTATATGCTTAGATCGTATGTTAATAACTGTAGTAATAAAATTAACTGCCCCCAAAATAGAGGAGACCCCTGCTAAGTGCAGGGAGAAAATAGCTAGGTCTACAGAGGGTCCTGAGTGAGCGATATTAGCTGCTAAGGGGGGGTATACTGTTCACCCCGTCCCAACTCCTTTCTCTACAACTGCTCTTATTAATAATAGAATTAGAGAGGGGGGTAATAATCAGAACCTTATATTATTAAGTCGTGGGAATGCTATATCTGGTGCCCCTAGTATTAAGGGTACTAATCAATTTCCAAATCCTCCAATTATTATTGGTATCACTAAAAAGAAAATTATTAAGAATGCATGTGCTGTTACGATAGTGTTATATAATTGATCTCTTCCTAAGAAAGATCCAGGTTGCCCTAATTCTGTTCGAATTAAGATTCTTATAGATGTGCCTAGGAGGCCTGATCAAACTCCTAGGATAAAATATAAAGTTCCAATGTCTTTATGGTTAGTGGAGAATAGTCAACGCATATTATAAAATTATAAATATAAAAGGGAAAGAGAAGAAAGATAAAGTAGAATAGAGTAGGGATAAATTAAATTTGTTTATGTTAATATTGAACCTAGAGAGTATTATATTTATAACGATTGATAGGTAGTAAAATATGCTTATTAATGATCCCATAATAAGAATAATAATTAAAAATGGGGCTTTAGCAGAAAAGGATGAAATTAATATTCATTTAGGTAAAAATCCTAAGAATGGGGGCATCCCTCCTAATGATAAGAAATTTATTGAGAGGAAAAGTTTTCTATCATATGACATAGATGAAAAAACATTATATTTAAATAATGATTTAGAGTTGTTATAGAATAGATTGTAAAAAATAGGTAGATTTATAATTATATACGAAATGAAATATATTAAAGTAAGAAGTAATGAGACCCTTAAAGAGGCCAATATTCAAGCTAGATGATTAATTGAGGAGTAGGCTAAAAGTGGGCGTATTTGGGTTTGATTTAACCCACCTCAACCCCCTACCAACCTATTGATAGATACTAATAGTAGTACTCTATATAGATTTAGGGCTAAGAGCATGAATGAAATTAAATATAATGGAATAATTTTTTGGATGGAGGATAAAATAAAACAGTTTATTCACGTTAAACAGTTTATAATCTGAGGGAATCATAAATGACAAGGCGCCATCCCTAATTTTATTATTAATGTAAAGAAAAAGATAATATTTATATTAGGAATAAAAGTTTTATAGAAATTTATTATAAATAAGAACATAATAATAATAGATGCAGTGGCTTGGATTAAGAAATATTTAATTGCCGCCTCGGTTTCATAGTTTGAGTTGGAGGATAGTATAATAGGAATGAATATTAATAAATTAATTTCTATTCTTATTCATATTAAAAATCAAATATTTCTTGATATAGCTAAAAAGATACTAAAAATTAGAAAAAAAAATATAATAGGTTTATATAATTTTATTGAGATTAACATAAAAAGGAAAAAGGGCTTAAGCTTTTTAAATTAGATTAGAAGTCTATTTTAGATAAATTACTCCTTTTAATCAGCTCACTCTAATGACCCTTCGTTCCATTCATGGAATAGCCCTAGTAGTAGGATAAAAATGAAATAAATAGTAGGAATGAATATAAAAGTTATTGGTGTATTTAAAATAGTTAATGGGAGAGGGAGAAGTAGTACAATTTCAATATCAAATACTAAAAATAGAACCATTAATAAAAAAAAGCGTAGGGAGAAAGGGATCCGGGAAGAGGAGGTTGGGTCAAATCCGCATTCAAAAGGCGATAGTTTTTCTCGGCTTGGGTTAGAACGTATGGTTAGGATTAATGAGAGTATTAAGATGACAAGGGGGAGGAATATTAGGATGATAGAGAATAACATAAATACAAAAGCGTGGCTTATAATTTACAACATCAATGTAATCCGTTTTTCCGGCATTGTATTATAATGAAATAATAAGTGGGATTATTAGGAAGATTAAAGAAAACGGTAGGATTCCTTTTCAAGTAAAATTTATAAGAAAATCATACCGTATCCGAGGTAAGGTGGCTCGAGCTCAAATAAATATATATGCTATAAATATAGTTTTAAATGATAAAAATAATAAATTTAATTCTAAAATATGAAAATTATTTAAAAATAAGAGAGTAGATAATAATGACATTATTAAGATATTTAAATATTCAGCTATAAAAATAATTGTAAATAAACCTCCAGAGTATTCTGTATTAAATCCTGAGACCAATTCACTTTCACCCTCTGCTAAATCAAAAGGAGATCGATTTGTTTCGGCCAAGGTGGTTGTAAATCATAAAATAAAGATTACAGGACAAAAGATAAGGATATTATATTGAAAAGAAAACAGCTCTTCTGTATTAAATCTTTTAAGTATTATTAAAGGGGATAATAAGATGATTGATATTCTTACTTCGTAAGATACAGTTTGAGCGATTCTTCGTAATGCCCCTAATAAAGAGTATTTTGAGTTTGAGGCCCATCCTGCTGCTAAAATAGTATACACCCTTAATCTTGAAACACATAAGAAAAATAAGAGTCCATATTTTATTGAAAATATTGGGAAAGGGGATGGTATTAAAGATCAAAGAAGAATTGCTAATAATAAAGTAAAAAAGGGGGATAATATAAATAATACTTTATTAGATAAAAGGGGTCAGGTGATTTCTTTTGTAAATAGTTTTAATGCGTCCGCTAGGGGTTGGGGAACCCCTCATAGTCTTACTTTGTTAGGTCCTTTTCGTAATTGGGAGTACCCTAAAATTTTTTGTTCAAATAAAGTAAAGAAGGCTATTGCTAAGAGAATAATAATGTAAGAAATAATTATTAAAGATGGGAAAGAGAGCATTGCTGAAGCATAATTATTATTTATCTTAAAATATTTATTAAATTTGAATGTGGGGTGTAATATAATATTAATAAATAGGCTAATTATAGAGTTAGAAATAGAATAATATTAGTTATATGTTTGTAATTAAAGCTAGTAATATTTTAATTTATATAGACTTGCTAATTTTATTTTATAAAAAAGAAAAATATTTATCTCCGAAACAACCTCCGACGAATATTTTAGGTTAAAGACGCTTGTTTTTTATATCTAAAAATAAAGAAATCTCCTCATCTCCGACAGATCTCCGATAGGCTTATTTGCACTTAAAAAAGCTTGGGTTTTATATCTAAAAATAGGGAAATTCCCCCATCTCCGACAGATCTCCGACAATGTAATTGGCGTTAAAAAAAGCCTATGTTTTGTATCTAAAGATAAGAGAAAATCTCCTCCTCCGATAGGTAAAATTTTAAAATTTAATTATAAAATTTGCTTAAATTTTTTAAGAAAAGGGTCCAAAAATACCCCCCCCCCCCTTGCCTCTCCCCCAGATTTTAGGAGAAAAGAGGGAGGGTTTATATCTAATTCGGTTTTTTTTAGAGTATGGGGGAAAATGTTGTAGGTTACGCGTGAATATATA